ATAGAACGATCCGCGGATTCGTTCCAATTGAGTGATTTAATCCGGTATAAATATTAGAAAGGGCGGAAACATTATCTTCGCAAACATGAATAGATATATCTTTATTTTACAATTTTTTTTTTTCATAAAAAAAATTATCTTTATCCCCAGCCTCGGAGGGAGGATTTATCTTTGATGAAAACTTTTATGCTTTTAGAGTTCCATTTTTAGAGTGAAAATGGAATGTACATACCTATACAAAATGAATATCAATGGCTCACTATTCACTCGGGTTTTGAGCCATAATCATTATGTAGGAGAGATGGCCGAGTGGTTGAAGGCGTAGCATTGGAACTGCTATGTAGACTTCTGTTTACCGAGGGTTCGAATCCCTCTCTTTCCGTATTCTTCACCTAATTCATCAATGTTACTGGCCACAATGCATCAAATAAGAATGGATACTCCAACAACTAGCCTGTAGCTTTTCTTTGATATGGATTCTTTATTCCTAATCCTAATTTCTGTGGTACGAAAATACTGGATAAAATGGACAAGGAATGAAAATACCCTACTGATCTATAGATACATGAATGAGAGAAAAATCCCCAGACCAAAACCCTTAACTTACTTCCCTCAGCCCCTTTACTTAAGCGAAAAAAGGGGGGGCAAAATTTGCCGTGTTATTTTAGTTAGGATTAAGTCTGACGAGAGTAATATTCTACAACTAGCAATTCATTTATTTTCAAACCGACCCACTTACTATCTATTATTTGATTGACTAATCCTTTATATTGGAATGGGTGAAGAGTCAAATGTTTTGGTAATTCCTCAGGGGGGGATGAATCAAGATAATTTTGAATCAGAGTCTTAGATTTTTTTTCATCTCTCACCGTAATAATATCTCTGGGTTTGCATCGATAACTTGGTATATCTACTATACGACCATTAACTAAAATATGCCTGTGGTTAACTAATTGGCGGGCTTGAGGAATAGTCGAAGCCATACCCAATCGAAAAAGGATGTTATCCAAACGCATTTCAAGTAGTTGTAGTAAAACCTGACCTGTTGACCCTTTGGCTTTTCCGGCGATACGAACGTATTTAAGTAATTGTTGTTCCGTAAGACCATAATGAAAGCGCAATTTTTGTTTTTCTTCTAAACGAATACGATATTGCGATTTTTTGCCGGGGCGCGATTGGGTTCGAAGATCGCTTCCGGCTCTAGGCTTTTTACTAGTTAGCCCCGGTAAAGCCCCCAGACGGCGGATTTTTTTGAAACGAGGTCCTCTGTAACGCGACATAAAGACTCCTTTTTTTTTATGAAATTTCATAAACCAAAATTAAAACTAAACTAAAATATGATAAATGAAGCGAAATTTACTGAAGTATTACAAAGAATAATTAGAGGAATTGTATCAATAGTCAGACCTTATTGTATAGAAATATTGTATATATAATTGTATTATATAAATAAAAAAGAAAAAGAATTTGAAATAATCGAAAAAAAAAAAATGAAGGGCTCTTTTCTTGATTGATTTGTTCTACAGAGACCAAACCCCTCCAATCCAATTTTTATTAATAATTGGAAGTTTCTATGAAATAATCGAAGGGGAAGGGGCTCGGCGACCTTTAGGAACGGGCAAAGAAGCTTTTCACTTTAGATTTCAATTATCTAAAAAATAAAACAAATGGAGAAAAGCCGGCTATCGGAATCGAACCGATGACCATCGCATTACAAATGCGATGCTCTAACCTCTGAGCTAAGCGGGCTCACATAACATAAATTGTACACGTATACTAATTTAGTAAACTACTGCGGCTGAGATCTTAACTGTTTATTCTTAATTATCTTAACTGTTTATTCTTAATTATTTCATAATAAATATGATATAAATGTAGAAAAATTCAACTATAGAAACGAATAAGAATGGAAAATCTAATTTTCAAAAATATTTCATTTTGATATATTAATTTAGATCTATTTCTCAAATATATGTTTATCAATAATAAATATCTTAATTTGTTTAATTAGAGACGAATATTTTTTTACTATTCCATATTTAATATTTCCTTTACTATTTTTTAATATTGTTTTTTGATATTTTACTATATAAAAAATAAAATAAAAATAAAACTATATAAATTCTAAATAAAATATTTTAGTACATGGTTTTTTATTTCTAGATATTTATTTAGATTTAGAATTTGAAATAGAATTTTGTACCTAAAGTTAGGAATATAATCTAGTAATTAAGTTAGAATCTTATTGTATATTTATTGTATATTATAATCGTATAATATAATATATTAATATAATTAATTAATTATTATATCTATTTGAATCTATTTGAAAGCGAAAATAGAGAATTTATAAAATTTGAAATAATTTCATTAATATTCATTAATATATAAATTAACGGAATGATTAATTGATTAATTATATCCATTCGATTAGTTATGGCTATTAATGAAATTTGAAATTAATAATACTAAATTGCCCTTTGTCGTTTTTTTTTTTTTTTTTATTATGATCTGCCCTAAGAAAAGGATAAGAGGAGAAAAGTGCAATCCAGACCATAATGAAACATTCCTAGGGTTTCATTCGGAAAGGCGAAACCTAAGAAAAAAAAAAAAAAAAAGAATCGACCGTTCAAGTATTCAAAATTGCACACTAAAAATGATAGAAAATCATAGAAATTGGGACATGTATATATATAATATATTATAATAGATATATGTTATGTGGTATATATCTATATTGAATTTCTGGTTGGACCAAGTATGGTCTCCAATAGAGATGAAAGAAGATAGATAAAAAATCAAATCGGAGAAAACACTTTTCAATACAGGAATCGATATCTAATCAATTCAACGGTTCCAGCATAATATAAATGGAAATGAACAAAAAAGGGTAAACGGCATCATGATGTGATCCTAATCACATCACAAAAAAAAGGGGGATATGGCGAAATTGGTAGACGCTACGGACTTAATTGGATTGAGCCTTGGTATGGAAACCTACCAAGTGATAACTTTCAAATTCAGAGAAACCCTGGAATTAAAAATGGGCAATCCTGAGCCAAATCCCGTTTTATGAAAACAAACAAGGTTTCAGAAAGCGAGAATAAATAAAGGATAGGTGCAGAGACTCAATGGAAGCTGTTCTAACAAATGGAGTTGGCTGCATTGTGTTCGTAAAGGAATCCTTCCATCGAAACTTCCGAAAGGATGAAAGATAAACCTATATACATATGTATACTTACTGAAATACTATCGCCAAATGATTAAAAATGATTAATGATGACTCCAACCGGTTCTATAATTTTTTTCTATCTATTTATATGAAAAATGAAAGAATTTTTGTGAATCGATTCAAAATCAAAATTGAAAAATGAAATAAATATTCATTGATCAAATCATTCACTCCATCATAGTCTGATAAATCTTTTTTTTTTAGAATTGATTAATCGGATAAGAATAAAGATAGAGTCCCATTCTACATGTCAATATCGACAACAATGAAATTTATAGTAAGAGGAAAATCCGTCGACTTTAGAAATCGTGAGGGTTCAAGTCCCTCTATCCCCAAAAAGACCTGGTTGCCTCCCTAATTATTTATCTTCTCATTTTATTTTGTTAGTGACTCAAAATTGGTTATGGTTCGCAGTTATTCTCACTCTACTATTTCATTCACAAACCGATCTGAGCGGAAATTTTTTTTCTTATCACATCATAAGCCTTGTGTGTGATATATATGATACGTGTACAAATGCAAATGAGCATCTTTGAATAATGTATTAAATTAAAATAATTAACAATCTATATCATTATTTGTATTATTTGTACTGTATTGAAACTTACAAGGTTTTCTTTTTGAAGATACAAGAAATTCTACCAGGGCCTGGATAATACTTTGGAATATCTTTTCGTTTTTTAATTGACATAGACCCAAGTCCTATATTAAAATAAAATGAGGATGATGCGTCGTGAATGGTCGGGATAGCTCAGCTGGTAGAGCAGAGGACTGAAAATCCTCGTGTCACCAGTTCAAATCTGGTTCCTGGCACATGAGTAATTTGTATGAGTATATATTCGACAAATTAATTGATATGGGTCGACATACATATTCAGTATTCTAGTTATAGATCATGATACATACTTATCCATCTAAGTGTCGGAGCTATACCCCTTACTAATTTAATTAAGTTTTATGTATATAAAACAGGCAAAAGAAACGATGGGTATTGTGTATTAAAGTATACAAAGGAAACGAACTCCATTTTGTTTCCTCTTACTTTTTTTTTATTTGTTCGTGTCTCCACCAGTAAAAAAAATGTTACTACTTCATACATATTCCAAAGGGTAAATTACAATTGCTTAGTTGAAAGACCAAAAAATAGAGTCTAGAGTCTAGGGGAGGTGAAGGGCGGGAATAGCCAAGATTGATCTCAGATACAGTACAAATAGAATATGACCCTCTTTCATTTCCTTATATATTTTTTTTCATATTCTATTTCTTTATTTCCTCCTATGTTACTTTCTAGAGCCCTTCTAAGTGATGTGCGCGGTACATAGTTCATGATGTGGAACTCTTTTAATTTCATCCTATTGGCTCGGCTCATCCGAAAAAGTATCTTCAAAATTTGAGAATTTCAATGAACCCTCTAATTCTTTTTTTTATTTATTTAGCCCACCTAATGAATGAAACGTCAATTACTCTGTTTGATCTATAAGAGAACGTCCAAATATTCTTTTAATATCTGGAGTTGTAGAAGTGAATATTTGTTTCTGATTATTCAATGAGCATCTTGTATTTCATAAAAATTTGGGGCAATATAATCCTTACGTAAAGGCCAGCCTATCCAACTTTCAGGCATTAAGATACGTTTCAGGCGTGGATGATTATCATAAAAGATTCCCAGCATATCATAAGATTCCCTTTCTTGAAAATCTGCGCTTTTCCAAACCCAGAAAACAGATGGAATTCTAGGATTCCCCCTTGGGGCAAATACTTTTATGCA